GAAAGAAATAGAATAGGGAGGGAGGGGTGGATTAGAACGTTTTCATGGTCCGGCGTTAGGCGTTATCGGTGTGCTCATTCCGGATTTCTTGATGGTTTTTGTCTTCGAGCGGGTAATTAGCCTCACATTCCGAGGCGAGGATAAAGGAAAGGGCTAGGTAGGTCCGCTCCTCTTATTGGTTGGCATTGTCCGAGGAGTGAATACTTTTATTTCCGCTAGTCCCCTTCAAGCCAGTTAGAAAGCACAAGCAGGGCAATGGGATAGGAAGAAAGGGAGCGAAGTGACTCCCGGGTAGGATGGACAAGCAGAAGGTGAAGGCAATAGAAGAGTGGGGAGTCCCCGTGACCGAGCTACGATCAGTTCTTGGCCTTTTGAACTAATACCGTCGGTTCATCACTGGATACTCTAGGAAGGCAGCTCTGACTTCATGAGCTAGCAAAGATAGGTCTGTAAAGAAATGCATCTCTTATCCTTTGATCCTACTGGCCTGAGATCCGTTTAGGAATTGTAGGTGCGGCTTCTGACTCTACTATGTCTTTCAGGAGCTGGGCAAGGGAATGGTATTAGGGAGGCTCCACTCTCTAAGAAATAGGTCTCCCCTGGGTGGAGAGAGTTGGGGGATCTATCCTAAGGGGTTCCTAAACATCTTCTTCATCAGGTATCATGAGTCAAATCTTTCATCGGCAGCCACAGCTCCAATCCTAAATTAGCTAGTTCAGACGATTGAACAAGAAACCCCATGAGTTGTTGGGTTCGAAAGATATGATTGCTAAAGAAGAAAGAGATTTGACTCACTATGGAAGGTGCTGCTTTCAGTTGATCATCCATGTGCCAATCAAAGAGAACGAAGTGAGAGGCCTGCTACTAATGAGCGAGTTACCTCATAGCAAGCAAGCACTGGATTTCATAAAACCCCCCTTAGTCAAATAGGGCGGTAGGGAAAAGTCAGCTTCAGATAGCTTGCTCTACAAGAATAGCATAGATTGATTGAATCCATATGGATGCGTAGATTATATGACTTCTTTCTCCTTGAAGGATACCGAAATGGTCACATATCTACTACTAGAGTCGCAGGTGAAGGATAGGTGGAACGCGGTATATAAGGCAGAGTGATTAGAAAGGCTTGCCTTGCTTGCTTGGCTTAGTCTAGTGAAAAGTCGAAAAGAAGCAAAGGGTTTCAAACCTAATGGAATGGAGAAGAGAGACAACTTTGTGTTAGGTGTTAGTGCAATCGAGTCGGCTTAACAATGCTGGAAGCGAAAGGTGAATATGCATTTCTATTTAAGTGGAATAGAATACAGAGGAGAGGAGGGTCTGAGTCAAAAAGAAGAAGAAGCTCCCACATAAAAAAAAAGAAGAGAAGGGATTGCTTAAGGGCTTTTTTTTGCAGAATTATAGTGAAGATTTAGTCCTGATGGTTCTGAAGCACCTAAAGTACGGATCGGACTTTATTCGGCCTTAAGACCTAGGAATCAAATTCGTTATAGCATGTCTGTTGGGCATGTATCGAAATGGAAACTCGATATCGTCAAAGTCAACAACAAGTGAGGGATGAGCATACCGGAGAAGGAGAAAGGACTTGAACAAAAGAAAAGGGTCCGGATGAGCCAGATGTGGAAAAAAGACTCAGTCCTGGTGCAAGGCGATCCTGTAGTCCTTAAGAGGTCAGATGCGGAAAGGAGACTCAACCCAGAGCTTAGTTGCCGAGCACATCGTATTCTAAAACCTACAAAAACCTAGCCTGGTTACGAACTATCTCTTGAAAAAAATCCCTTTACGAGCTTGAATTTTTATCCCTTCTGAAACGGATGAAATTGATTTCAACCTCTACAGTTATGTCTCCTGCTGAAAGGTTCTCCCAAGTACCCTGGAAAAGTGATAGATGGTTTTGCTAAATAAGCATCGGAATTGACAGATGCAAGCCACTTGAACTAAGATGGATTTCTAGATGTAGCCCATTTTAACCTTAAAAGCTGCCCACTTCTCCCTTATCGTATACCTGCAGTGGAGGTTTAGTCTCCAAATCAAGTAGGCGCCCACAAGGATAGGAAAGATTATGCACCAATAACCAGCTTCCAACTTTGACTCTTTATCGAAACAAAAGGTGGCCTTCAAATCCCTTCTACCGCTTATTCCTTCTTCAATCCCGCTGCATCTAGCCCGTAGGCTTCTGCAGCCAACCATTCCCACGGATTCTGATCCGATCCTACCTTCTGGCTAGGCGGCGGGAGAGCTTGGTTCTGGAAGTGGGTTCAGGAGTGAGTTCTGTTTACAGGCGAAGAAAGCTTCAAAACATATTCATATCGCCCGGGCCCTAAGCCCTCATTGATCAGCCAGCCTGATACGTCTCCCCGAACCCACTGATGCCTTGTCAATACGCGAGTGAGACAAGTTAATACGTATATCCCGATATGATCTTATCACACTCTCTGGATCGGTTGGATTCGGGCTCGGGTCCAGTTCGATTCGCCATCGATCTTCCACCCATTTATTTAATACG